TTTAATGTAATGTATGTTATGGGTTTATGATTTAGAGATGTAATCTCAGAAGGTACATACTTAGGAAATCATACAAATGCAGTACAAAAAGGATTAAATTTAGGAGTAGGATTATTTATTATTTCTGAAGTTTTCTTTTTCTTAGCAATATTCTGAGCATTTTTCCATAGTGCTATTTCACCTAGTATTGAAATAGGTGCACAATGACCACCATTAGGTATACAAGCAGTAAATCCTTTTGAATTACCATTATTAAATACAATATTATTATTATCATCAGGTGTAACAATAACATATGCACATCATTCATTAATACAAGGTAATAGAAAAGGAGCTTTATATGGAACAGTAGCAACAATAATATTAGCAGTAATATTTACTTTCTTCCAAGGAGTTGAATATTCAGTATCATCATTTACTATTTCTGATAGTGTTTATGGATCATGTTTTTACTTTGGAACAGGTTTCCACGGTATACACGTTATGGTAGGAACAGCATTCTTAGCTGTAGGATTATGACGTTTAGCAGCATACCATTTAACAGATCATCATCATCTTGGTTATGAGTCAGGAATATTATACTGACATTTTGTTGACGTAGTATGATTATTTTTATATATATCAGTATACTACTGAGGTTATTAAATTTATATAATTAAACAATAAATTTTATATAATATAATTATATTATAAAAAGAGAGACCTTAGTTTAATGGTAAAACATGTGACTTTTAATCATTATCATATGGGTTCAAATCCCATAGGTCTTAAAAAGACTTTAGTTTAAGAATAAAACAGGTGACATTGAATCACTGATTATATGAGTTCATATCTCATAGGTCTTAATAATATGTGATGACTATAAGTTAATGGTAGACTGCTTATTTACCATATAAGATGTGCTGATTCGAATTCAGCTAGTCATAAATAGATAGTTATGGCTATAAGTTAATGGTAGACTGTTTACCTTCCAAGTAAAGTGTGTCGATTCGAATTCGACTAGCCGTATAAAAATATGTAGGGTTAGTAACTTAATTGGTAAAGGGTTTTCTTGTCGAGAAAATAGATGTCGGATCGAGGCCGGCCTAACCCGTATTTTAATAAAAAGAAAAGAAAAGAAAAAAAAGTATTACATAAAAAATATAATGGAAAAGTTGCTATTGGTAGGGTAAGATATTTGCTAAATATTGTGTTTTAACACGTAGATGTTCGATTCATCTCTTTTCCGAAGAGCATAGTTTAATAGGCAAAACTGTAAGCTTCAACCTTATATTTCTTAGTTCAAATCTAAGTGCTCTTGCATATACATAATACTGGTTCTTTAACTTAACTGGTAAAGTGTATTCTTGATAAGGATATGTTCAGTGTTCGAGTCACTGAAGAATCAAAAAAAAAAGAGAGAGTTGGCTGAGTGGTTTAAGGCGGCTAGCTTGAGTCTAGCTAAAGGTAAAAACTTTCATATGTTCGAATCATATACTCTCTGATTCCTATTAAGGATAAAAAAAAATTAAAAAAAAAAATTAAATAAAAAAAAAACAGGTTAGTGTCCGATGGTTGGTCGCTTCATTTGGGTTGGAGATTTTTTATGTTCGAATCATAATAACCTGATATAAATAAATATTTAATATAATTTAATTATCCTACAATATAGGTGATATGTATCATATATTTCTTGATTTATCAAGGTAAGTATAAAAAGAACTTATTATGGATGGTTCGCTATATATTACAAGAACGAATACTAGCACAAATAGACTAGGTTTCAAAGATAAATCTTATAATTAGACAAAGTGAATTGAAATATCTCAGTAACTTTAGGAAAAGAAATCAAACGAGATTATTATTTGGTGTAAACTAAATAATAATAGCCTCATATTATACAAAAAACAGAGGTTATATCACTGTATTTTTTGTTTTAGACATCTATTATAAATATATATTTATATAGATTATAAAAATGTATAGTAATAAGTAAAATGGAAAAAAATCTGTTTGAATAAAGGGGAACCTTCCTCTAAGGCTAAAGAAAATATATAAGCGATAGTGTAAAGTACCGTGAGGGAAAGAACTGAAATAGTAATTTTATAAGCAGCTCGAGTGAAATTTTAAATAAATAATAAGAGCGTACCTTTTGCATAATGGGTCAGCAAGTTAATTTTAGATGCAAGCAAATAAACTAATTAATTAATACAGGATATTAATGAATGACCGTAGAAGAGGAGGAAGAAGGAAATTAATTAGTAATTTTGCTTAGATAAACCAATTATGAAAAAATGAATAAGTATCTAGAATTAGACCCGAAGGCTAGTGATCTTACCATGGTCAGGGTTTTTAAGCCCGAACGGGTTATCGTTGTAAAGATATCCGATGAACTGTGGTAAGTTAGTGAAAGACAAAACTGACTAGTATAGCTGGTTTTCCGCGAAACCTATGTAAGTAGGTAATTTAATTAACATCTTAGCAGGTACAGAACTGTGATCTCGGACAATACAATATGTATTTGTCAACATTGGGGGGTTGTAGTGACTTTACCGGAGAGTATTTGCACTCGGAAGGGCAAAGATGAATGTTAAATAATCGGACATAGTGCGATAAGGTTGTATGTCTAAAGGGAAACAGCCCAGAACAAGAGTTAAGGTTCCAAAATTATTGTTAAGTGAAATAAAGGATGTTTTCTTTTAAAACAATCAGGAAATAGGCTTAGAAGCGGCCATTTTTTGAAGACCTCGTAACAGAGCACTGATTAATTTGTTAGGAGAAAACGCCGAAAATTTAACGGATCTAAAATAATATACCGAAACCTTGTACACATAATATGTGGGGTAGCGGAACATTGGATAAAAAGCATTTATTTATATTTCTATGAAATATGAATTATTTGTCAACATATAATTATATATACATATTTAGTTATATTTATTTATAGGTATAATGGAATCATATATAATAATGTTTAGGATATATAAAATATTAATAATGTAATTTCCAAGAGAGAATGCTGACATGAGTAACGAAAAAGGCTAATATTGGCCTCGCCTTAAGCTTATGGCTTCTTTAATTAAATCGGTATCTAAAAATATTAATCAAAAGATAATTTTGATGATGTTTAATATATTATATATACAAAGGTTTAATATTTTTGTATATTATACAATAGAAAGATAAAACCTTTATTAAGTAATAAAGGTTCTGGAAAATTTTAACTATTATAGGTATTGTTATAGTAATAACAAATTTATTTGTTACTATTGTAGCAATATAACAATATATTAAATAGACCGTACCTAGAACCTATCTCAAGTAAGCAAGTAGAGTATACAAAGGCGTTTGAGTGAACAATCATTAAGGAACTCGGCAAATTGACTCTGTACCTTCGGAATAAGGAGGGCCATTATTGTTAACTTAACATATATATGTATGCTTTAATTAGATTTAACGTATGTATATATGATATAATTAAATTAATAATAAGAGGAATCATAAAATAATGTTGTACGACTGTTTAATAAAAACACAGCACTCTGCAAAGATAAAAAATCAAAGTATTGAGTGTGATGTCTGCCCGATGTCGGCTGGGTAACGGATTTTCCTTGGTTATTAACTGAGGTTTTGAAGGACACCCCGATTAATGGCGGCCTTACCTATGAGGGTCCTAAGGTAGCTAAATACCTTGGCCGTTAAATGCGGTCCTGCATGAATGACTTAACGATACAACAGCTGTCTCGATGATTGTCTCAGTGAAATTGGAATAGCAGTGCAGATACTGTTTACCTCTAGATAGACGAGAAGACCCTATGCAGCTTTACTGTTACTAATTACAAGAGTGTTCATTTAGGATGATTTATAGTGTATAAGGTAGTTGCTTAACAACTGTGAAACACCTTTATTCGTATCCTATTATTTTCTCTTGATGATTGGGAGGCAGTTTATGCGGGGCACAGATCCCACAAAAAGTACCTGGGTATATCCAAAGTTCATATTGTAAATTTGTATACGTATATACAAATATTTTAATTTGTAATAATTATTATTATAATTATACAGTTATTATTCGATTAAATTCAACATTTATTTTTATTTTAAGTAAGATTTTAACTATGTGGTGAATAGATGTATTTAAAACTTTAATATATAAAAGTTATTTTGTTATATTAATATGGGATAATTACCATTTTAATATGATATTTATTTATACTTTAAAAGTTTAATGGCTAAATCTTGCTTTACTGTTTGACCTACGAGTCTATCAGTCGCGTAAGCGGGGCATATGATCACAAGATGCATTAAGGAAAGGTCTTGGATTATAGAAAAAGTTACGCTAGGGATTTATAACTGTGAGTCCTCCAATATTATAAAATATTGGTAATATATTGGGTAAATTTCAAAGACAACTTATTAAGTGTATTTGAAGCGAAACTTATTTTAAGCATATAGTTATCATTACGATAATTTAAAATAAGGACGTTCAACGACTAAAAGGTGAGTTATTGCTAACAATAATCCTTTTTTAATGCCCAACATCTTTATTAACTGTTAAAGGATAATATTATCCTTTTATTTGTATAAAAATTATTATTAATTTAATAATAATGTAATAGACTTGATTAATCAAGCTTAGATATTATATAATTATTAATTGTATTAATATAAGAATAAAATAGTATATATGTTAAATATTATAAAATCAAAATTAAATAATACATATAAAAAAAAACCATTAGATAATAAGAATGTAGCCATATATAATAAAGATATAATACCGGCAGTAAGAAATTGAAAAAGTAGTGTTTATACTTATAATAAAAATGTTATAAGTTTAATACCTATTAAAAGTAAATTTGTTATGAAATTGATAAAAAGTTATTTTAACTCATATCATTTAGAATTAGAATCTTTATTAAGAAAAGCTAATTTACGTCGTAAATATAGAAAAATATCAACTAATAAAATATTTATTAGTGATGGTGAATTTAAACATACTAATGATAAAGTAAATATTACTTTATATGTATATAATAAACAAAAACTTAATTATTTATTAAAACTAAAAAAAAGATATACAAAGTTGTTTACAAAAGCTAGATTTACAAGAAAATTAAATTTAATTAAAGATGTAAGTTTAAGTATTTTAAATCAACAAAAAGAACAAAGTTCAATATTAATTAATGTATTACCTAATTATAATTCAACAGTAAATAGAATACAAAATATTTATTATAAAAGATTTTTAAAAAAAAGTTTAAAAAGATTGAAATATTATATGTATTATAAACAAATACTATATATTAATAAAGCTAAGTTTGAAAATTCATATTTACAAGGTTTAATAAATTTAATTAAAAAGATTTTTAATAAAAATGTAGAGTTTAATATAATAAATTTAAAATATTTTTATTTTAATAGTGATATTTATTCTCAACCATTAGAATTAAAATTAAAGAAAAAAAGAAATGTATTAAGATACCTAAAAGTTTTAATAAGAAAAGCAAAACTAAAAAAAATTAAATTAGTGGAAAATTCTAAAAAATTCTTTATTATTAATAATTTTGATACTAATAATTTAGTAAGTGATTTAATGCAGCAAGATAAAACTAATTCAGAATATTTGAAAAAAATTATATTAAATAATATAAAATATAAAAGAGTATCAGGTGTAAGATTAGAAGCTGCAGGTAGATTAACTAGACGTTTTTCTGCATCAAGATCTCAACGTAAAGCTAAATATAAAGGAAATTTAGAAAATGCTTATTCTTCTATTAAAGGTTATCCAACACCTGTTTTAAGAGGTAATTTTAAAGCTAATTTACAACGTACAGTAATTAATTCTAATTCACGTGTAGGAGCTTTTGGAGTTACAGGTTGAATAAGTGGTACTTAATAAAATATTTTAATTTTTTAATTAAAAATAATATCCCCCCTAAAAATAGTTAATAAAGATGATGAAATAGTCTGAACCGTTTTGAAAAAAATGGAAATAAAAGTATAATAGATATGCTACATATATACAGATTATGTGGTATATAGTAGTAAATATAACTTTTATGATAACATAAATTGAACAGGCTAATTTGCGCAAGAGAGTACAAATTGAGTGCGCGGTTTGGCACCTCGATGTCGGCTTAGCTCATCCTCATGCATGCAGAAATCATGAAGGGTTCGACTGTTCGTCGATTAAAGAGCTACATGAGCTGGGTTTAATACGTCGTGAGACAGTATGGTTTCTATCTTCTAGAGGAAATTAAAGTAGATTAAAGAGAGCCCCTTCGTACGAAAGGAGTTGGGTATATTGATCCATGGTTTACCTGTTGTTTATGGTATATATGTATTATATTATAATATGTATATCGAATGCTAATACTAAAGTATTTTGATCCCATAGGCATGGCAGGAAAGCTACATCAGTTTAAGATAAGTGTTGAAAGCATATAAACGCGAAGCAAACTTTATAATACTTTTAAAACGTAGTAGAACACTACGAGTATAATTAATATTAATTAATTAATAGGCTTTAGTTGTAAGAATGATGACATTTTTAGATATAAAGTACTAATTTATAAAAAATACTAACTATTTTGCATATCATTTTATTAAATAATATTAGTAAGAAATAGGCCTTTTTAGCATAA